TTGCTTGGGCTTAATCTTTTCTAATTATACTAGAAATCGTATAAGAACTTGTTATAATTGGATTTATTGGATTGTTTCATCAACGGTGTTGGGTCAGAATAACTTTTTGACTCTGCGCCAGTGATTCCCCTATTATTTATTAGTGAACAATAATTGAATAATTCCTTCATAGAGATAGAGGACATAATTCACATGGATATAGTAAATCTCGCTTGGGCTGCTTTAATGGTAGTCTTTACGTTTTCCCTTTCACTAGTAGTATGGGGAAGGAGTGGACTCTAGAAGTACTACTAATTGAGTTTAGGAACTAAACAGTATCACTTTTTTTTTATAGATCGTTCGGCAAAGTTTTTTTTATTTAAAATTTCACTATTTCAATTTAAAATTTTATTTTTAAATTGAAATAGAAATGATAAATATCTTCATTTCGAAATTCTCTTGGATTTTAGTTGAGTAATGTATTCTATGAATAATAAATATATATGAAGAATACTCTTTCAATCAAAGAAATATTTCAATTATTTCCGTGTTCGTATTTTGAAAGTAAAAAAAGTAAATAGATAAAGAGATCGGAAGAGCGTCGTGTAGGTATNNCAATTGAATTCTTCATAAATTTTCTATTTCAATGAACTGACTCTTACCAAAGTTAGATATGGACCTTGAGGAAGAACGAAACTTTTTTTATTTTACTTTTCTTAATTTTGTTTACCTCTTTACTATTCAAAGATCAAAGAGAAAACAATTCTGAGATGACAACATAGTAGTTGTCCAATGAGATACTGCACATCCTGAAATATTGTCTTGGGCAAGTCACATATTGCGCTGCTTGTTTTAGTTTTACTATTTTAGAAATTCTATTTATGTTTTGTTTGTTTTATTGAATCCATTTCATATCATGGTTCAAATGTTATAAGTCGGATTTTTTTCATTATTAGCGAAATCCGAAGACGTTTTCCCTTTCACTAGTAGTATGGGGAAGGAGTGGACTCTAGAAGTACTACTAATTGAGTTTAGGAACTAAACAGTATCACTTTTTTTTTATAGATCGTTCGGCAAAGTTTTTTTTATTTAAAATTTCACTATTTCAATTTAAAATTTTATTTTTAAATTGAAATAGAAATGATAAATATCTTCATTTCGAAATTCTCTTGGATTTTAGTTGAGTAATGTATTCTATGAATAATAAATATATATGAAGAATACTCTTTCAATCAAAGAAATATTTCAATTATTTCCGTGTTCGTATTTTGAAAGTAAAAAAAGTAAATAGATAAAGCAAAGAAATAGAATTGGGATACTATATAATATGCATTATCACTATATATATTATATATACGTAATTTAATCGATTTCTATATATATAGAAAAGGAATATGAATCTACTATTGTAGATTGATCTATATTAATCTATATTAAATTAACCCGCATTACAATACAACTTTATACACTACAATAACAATACTAGATAGTATGGTAGAAAGAAATATCTGAATCTTTCTACCATACTATCGTATCTCATAGAATACGACTGATTCTAGTCTGCCCATTTCATTTAAGACGCGAAATTTTTATCCTTTTCTTCTCTGCAATTATTGATAAGAAATAAAAAATAAAGTTTAATTCAAATTAATCACCTTGGCTGACTGTTTTTACGTATATTATAAGTAAAAAAGCAGTAGGAACTAGAATAAACAGTGCAGTAGCAATAAATGCGAGAATATTTACTTCCATAATCTCATTGTTTAATTTTTCTTTAATTCGCAATAACTCGGGAGTTAATCCCATAGAGATAATAAATCTTTCGCCTGTAAATTCAATGGGATGCATTACATCTCGATGATATCGAATCGGATCAATATCATGAATAACAATATCGGAGCTATCAAATCGATTCATCGTCAAGAATTGAATAGTATAACATAGGACGATCTTTTATCCATACTGAACTCAAAATTTGATTCCCGATACAATCAATAATTCCTTTATTTATTTATCATTCTTTCTTTTCTATAACCTACCGCCCTCTTTGTACAATCATCTGATGAAGTATCATCTAACCGCCTTTCCACTTACCATTGGTTCTAAACAAACCCCAACAAACAATAGAAGCTCAATGAAAAACAAGGAAGGAGCTAAGTTATAAACTCCTTTTTTTAATGATCCAATCTTCTTGGAAAACAAAAGAAGTATGATAAAGACGAGTACAAATTCCGGTATAAAAAAATCGAATATTCCATCAAATTAACTATTTTTTTATATATTTATATATAAATTTAAAAAGTTTGTTCTTTCAAGGAAAAACCCTTATAAAAAAAAAATTCATTAACTCGGTAATAAAAAAGTGATCCTTGTTTGATCTTTATTTTTTGAATATCCTCTTTCATTGGATTAGTAATGGGACGCATATATCAAAAGCTCAATGCGAAATTTGAATGAGATAGATTATTTCAAATTAGTAAAATTTGAAATTGAGGTTACACAAAATAGGGCCCGAAAAGGATATCCTTTTATTTTAATCTTAAAAAAAAAGTATTCTATACTATTCTATACACAGTAACTATGTTCAATTTTTTTTATATTGTACAAATTCCATTTATGTATGTACTCCCGGGAAACATACAATACTCTACTCTATTTCATATTTCACAGATCGGGAGTAATTGAAAAAGCCAGACCCAGTACAGTACGGTATCCCGTGGAATCCTGAATCTGATGCTAATAATATAATAATTGTACTAATCCACATATGCCTCTCTCCCATCAATCGAATCGGTACTAGTCGAAGAAATGGAAATTCCCCCATTTGGTTGATGATAAATGTGAAACGAAAAAGAAAAAAAGAAGAGGGATCACTGTTGGGAATGAAATTATGTTATTTGGACTTCTTTTCACAAAAAATAGAGAGATGAATTGATATAGTTTTTTATTGGATTTGGATTCGTCGGGACTGACGGGGCTCGAACCCGCAGCTTCCGCCTTGACAGGGCGGTGCTCTGACCAATTGAACTACAATCCCAAGTAAATACCATAATAAAATAAAGTATACATATTTTTATGATTTCATTCTAACCCTTTCAATTTCGATTAGAATTGGCGTGTTGTAACAGAGCTGCGAGTGTGATATATCGATACCCATATGTATATGTACTTTAGTGAGAGCAGCCGGTATTACTAGTAATCCTTTCGTTATTGCCAAATCAATTGGATAATCACTCGTTCAATCAAAAAAGGTTTTTTTTATTTACTCTTTTCCTTAAACTTTACTTTATAGTTACGGATCCTGATATGAATCTAGATCATTAGCAAGATCAGAATTTCTTGTAAAAAGAGAGTAAATAAATAGTGGTATAGATATATCATAAAATGGATTTCTTCCGTATTGGGATTGGGGGATCGGGCATTTCTGGAGAGCAACAAATGGGTTATATTATATCATTTCATGGCGGATCGGCAAATTATTGGGCCGAGCTGGATTTGAACCAGCGTAGACATATTGCCAACGAATTTACAGTCCGTCCCCATTAACCGCTCGGGCATCGACCCAGGAAGAATCAATTCCAGGCTTATTGATAATCCACGATCAACTTCCTTTCGTAGTACCCTACCCCCAGGGGAAGTCGAATCCCCGCTGCCTCCTTGAAAGAGAGATGTCCTGAACCGCTAGACGATGGGGGCAGACTTGCACGACCGCCATCATACTATGTTCATAGTATGAATAGTTTTTTAAAATTGTCAATATAATGGAATGGTATGACTCGATACGAAGGATCTTTCCGTCTTTCACGATTCTTTCTATACAATTTTTTTCGATAAAAGTTTGGTTCAAAGGCCACGCCGAATCTCTTTATCCGAATCTCTTTATCAATGATTCAATGAAATTGAAATATCTTGGATCTATGTTAAATTAGTGGATACATGTATCACTCAAATGAATTTAGTTATGATGTCAATTAGGATAGTCTTGAAACAATTCATTGTATTGATATTTATCAAATCCAATATCAATAAACCGTTTTATTTTACCTATATTATATTCTATATATTAAATTATATTAAATATTCTATATATTAAATTATATTAAATTATTAAATTTACTTTATACTGGATAAAGAAAATTTATCATTCCTGAATGAACCCTTATACTTATTATAAGATATATCTATGTACATCTATTATAATAAGTATATATACTAAACTCATAGTGTCTTTATTCAGGAATTGGATCAAACAAGCCCTTTTAACTCAGTGGTAGAGTAACGCCATGGTAAGGCGTAAGTCATCGGTTCAAATCCGATAAGGGGCTTTGATTTTTTCATAAATCATAAAACTCCGGCAGTAGTATTCATATTTGAAGTGCGAATAAAGATATTGTTGATCTTTGTAATAAAGTAATAAAAAAAAAAGTAACAAACCGTATAATTTAATATTTTAATATATAATCAAAATTATAACATTATAATTAATTATAGTATGGTTATAAATTTGCTATTTTAATAAATTAAATATATTATAATAAATTAAATATATTATTATAAATTAAATATTATAAATTAAATATATTATTATAAATTAAATATTATAAATTAAATATATTATTATAAATTAAATATTAAATATATTATTATAAATTAATTATAATAAATTAATTATAAATTTAATATTAAATATATTATTTAAATATTAAATATATTATTATTAAAATAAATTAAATATTAAATATATTATTATAAAATTATAAATTAAATATATTATTATATTATTATAAATTAAATATAAATTAAATATTATAATGAATGTAAGGATAAGTCGTCTCGTTAAATCTTCAAATATTACTATTCCTTTCCTATTTTCCATTCTTCCAATTAAATCGACTAGAAATCAACAAAATAAAAAGTAAGTGGACCTAACCCATTGCATCATAATTATATCCACTATTCTGATATTAAAATTCGATAGAGATGAAATTGGATCTTTTTTTTCTTTGGACTACGCGGGAATC